ATATATAGAATATGATATCTAATATGACACCCGATTTGTCAAAGGGATTGGTGACTTACCCATTTCATATAGCAATCCCTGATCAAAGAGAGAACAATATCCATTTCAAAACATTTCTAACGGATTCCTTGGTTCGGACCGACGAAGTAATGGCACTCGATTATTATCAACCCGACTGCAATCTTTTTCTGTCGGTAAGGATTGCACCAGAGCACCTTCTACTTCTAATAGGCCATGAACTATAGATAGAGAAGAATCATTCTGAGCGAGTCCATAAGAAGCGACCCACTTTTTCATCGGTTCCGGGGGAAGACCAAAGATCTTGCGCGACCGGTCCGCCAGAAAAACTCAAAAGAGAAAGAAGTCTCGTTAATCTCCTCATGCTCGTTCCAAGTTCGAAGTACCGTTTGGCCAAAGAAAAACCCGCTTCCTGACACGATTGCCTCTTTATATAGATAGATATAGGATCTATGGGGTTATTACTTAGAAGTCTATTTTGTACAAGACCCCCTCCTATCTGATAGAAAAGGGTCCCATGATCCCGAGCCGGTCTTATCTTGGCTCGCAAACCCCAAGTTTGTCTATGAAGAGCTAATCTAATTGTATTAGTTTCTATAATGGATTTCTTATGTGGAATACTAACGGATAGGGCCCCGTTGCTAAGTGCTACAAGATCTAATGCACTGGAACTCGTGGTTATGGACCCGAATCCTTTAGTATGGAACATTGTCTTTTCCAAGTAAAAACCCCTAGTATATGAAAGAATGAAAAGGTGCTTTCGTTCTTGTGGAATAAGAAGCCCTCGTACCTTAATGAAAGGAAAATAGGAATTTTTCGTTAGGTATTTGACCAAATAGGATCGTCCAGTTCCTATAGAACCTATCACTAAAATACCCGATAGGGCTAAGCGGAACGAAAAGGGTTTTCCATGAGATGGTAAATGAAAACGATTAACCCCACACGAGGTTTGGGAATAAGTGATTGTCTGATAATGAGCAAGGAATATACGTCTTTCTGCTAAAGAGGATCTATTAAACTCATAATTCATTAGATCCTTGTTAGCAATGTCAAGTAGGTATCATAAGTAAATGGATCCCGGTTGTTCAATCCTTTGATAACCAAGGTCCTTCTTTGCTAAAGAGAAATGATCACTATGAGTCAGACTCAATAGAATTGGATCCATTCCAAATAGCGAGAATTAGGATTCTTGATCCCTCTCAATCTCTCTTTCAATTCGAGGATCCAGAGAGGTGTTTTCATAGTCATCTCCGAATATTTGCCATCTCCGAATATTTTGATTTCATTTTTCTATGATATGTCTTTCTATATGAAAATTGGTTATTTACGATGTACGATGATCCCTGTTAAGCATCCATGGCTGAATGGTTAAAGCGCCCAACTCATAATTGGTAAATTTGCGGGTTCAATTCCTGCTGGATGCACGCGAACGGGAACGTTCCATAAGTCTTCTCTATCCATGGAATCTCATCCATCATCCATACATAACGAATTGGTATGGTATATTCATACCATAACATAAGAACAATAAGAACTCGAATTCTTATCGATACTGGAACTCAGAGCATAGGAGGGAAAGTCGATTTATGGATGGAATCAAATACGCAGTATTTACAGAAAAAAGTCTTCGTTTATTGGGAAAGAATCAATATACTTTTAATGTCGAATCGGGATTCACTAAGACAGAAATAAAGCATTGGGTCGAGCTCTTCTTTGGTGTTAAGGTAGTAGCTGTGAATAGCCATCGACTACCCGGAAAGGGTAGAAGAATGGGACCTATTCTGGGACATACAATGCATTACAGACGTATGATCATTACCCTTCAACCGGGTTATTCTATTCCACTTCTAGATAGAGAAAAGAACTAAAGGAGAATACTTAATAATACGGCGAAACATTTATACAAAACACCTATCCCGAGCACACGCAAGGGAACCGTAGACAGGCAAGTGAAATCCAATCCACGAAATAAATTGATCCATGGACGGCACCGTTGTGGTAAAGGTCGTAATGCCAGAGGAATCATTACCGCAAGGCATAGAGGGGGAGGTCATAAGCGCCTATACCGTAAAATCGATTTTCGACGGAATCAAAAAGACATATCTGGTAGAATCGTAACCATAGAATACGACCCTAATCGAAATGCATACATTTGTCTCATACACTATGGGGATGGTGAGAAGAGATATATTTTACATCCCAGAGGGGCTATAATTGGAGATACTATTGTTTCTGGTACAAAAGTTCCTATATCAATGGGAAATGCCCTACCTTTGAGTGCGGTTTGAACTATTGATTTACGTAATTGGAAGTAACCAATTAGGTTTACGACGAAACCTAGAAATCGATCACTGATCCAATTTGACTACCTCTACGGGATAGACCTCAACAGAAAACTGTTGAGTAACGGCAGCAAGTGATTGAGTTCAGTAGTTCCTCATAGAAAATTATTGACTCTAGAGATATGGTAATATGGAGAAGACAAAATTGTTTGAAGCACGCACAGAACCGGAAGCGCCCCTTGTTTCAAAGAGAGGAGGACGGGTTATTCACATTTAATTTGATGGTCAGAGGCGAATTGAAAGCTAAGCAGTGGTAATTAAGACCCCCGGGTGAAAATAGGGATGTCTCCTACGTTACCCATAATATGTGGAAGTATCGACGTAATTTCATAGAGTCATTCGATCTGAATGCTACATGAAGAACATAAGCCAGATGACGGAACGCGGAGACCTAGGATGTAGAAGATCATAACATGAGCGATTCGGCAGATTTGGATTCCTTTTCTATATATCCACTCATGTGGTACTTCATCATACGATTCATATAAGATCAATCTGTCTAGAGATCGTCATATACATCTAGAAAGCCGTATGCTTTGGAAGAAGCTTGTACAGTTTGGGAAGGGGTTTTTTGAGAAAAAAGAAGAATCTACTTCAACCGATATGCCCTTAGGCACGGCCATACATAACATAGAAATCACACGTGGAAGGGGTGGGCAATTAGCTAGAGCAGCAGGTGCTGTAGCGAAACTGATTGCAAAAGAGGGTAAATTGGCCACTTTAAGATTACCATCTGGGGAGGTCCGTTTGGTATCCCAAAACTGCTTAGCAACAGTCGGACAAGTGGGTAATGTTGGGGTGAACCAAAAAAGTTTGGGTAGAGCCGGATCTAAGTGTTGGCTAGGTAAACGCCCCGTAGTAAGAGGGGTAGTTATGAACCCTGTGGACCACCCCCATGGGGGCGGTGAAGGGAAAGCCCCCATTGGTAGAAAAAAACCCACAACCCCTTGGGGTTATCCTGCGCTTGGAAGAAGAACTAGGAAAAGGAAAAAATATAGTGATAGTTTTATTCTTCGTCGCCGTAAGTAAATACGTAACTAGAAATATGGAAAATTGCATTGCAATAATGCGATGGGCGAACGACGGGAATTGAACCCGCGCATGGTGGATTCACAATCCACTGCCTTGATCCACTTGGCTACATCCGCCCCTTATCCAGCTAAAGGATTTTCTCTTTTTTCCACTCATCATTATTCTATTTATTCTGACCTCCATACCTCGATCGAGATAGTGGACATAGGATGCCACTCTTTAAAATGAAAAAAAGGAGTAATCAGCTGTGACACGAAAAAAAACGAATCCTTTTGTAGCTCGTCATTTATTGACAAAAATCGAAAAGGTCAATATGAAGGAGGAGAAAGAAACAATAGTAACGTGGTCCCGGGCATCTAGCATTCTACCCGCAATGGTTGGCCATACAATCGCGATTCATAATGGAAAGGAACATATACCTATTTACATAACAAATCCTATGGTAGGTCGCAAATTGGGGGAATTCGTGCCTACTCGGCATTTCACGAGTTATGAAAGTGCAAGAAAGGATACTAAATCTCGTCGTTAACTGAATTCAGAATAGAAAGATTCAGAATAAACAAAGAAATTCAAATAAAGTAAATAAAGTAAAGGTAGGCGGGGAATAACCTTATTTATGACAAGTTTCAAATTGGTAAAGTATATCCCTAGAATAAAGAAGAAGAAGAACGGGCTACGGAAACTCGCAAGAAAAGTTCCAACTGATCGTCTACTTAAGTTCGAACGGGTTTTCAAAGCACAAAAACGCATACATATGTCTGTTTTTAAAGCACAAAGAGTTCTTGATGAGATTCGCTGGCGTTACTACGAGGAAACCGTTATGATACTGAACCTCATGCCTTATCGAGCATCTTATCCCATCTTAAAGTTGGTTTATTCGGCAGCAGCAAATGCTACTCATTATAGGGATTTCGACAAAGCTAATTTATTTATAACAAAAGCCGAAGTGAGTAGGAGTACTATTATGAAAAAATTCAGACCTAGGGCTCGAGGACGTGGTTATCCTATAAAAAAAACCATGTGTCATATAACAATTGTACTAAATATAGTAAAGAAATCTAAATAACTTTTAGATCAACTTAAGATTTCGATTCCCAGTAAAAAAAAAAATAGAATAGAAAAATATGGGACAAAAAATAAATCCACTCGGTTTCAGACTTGGTACAACCCAAAATCACCATTCCTTTTGGTTCGCACAACCAAAAAATTATTCTGAAGGTCTACAAGAAGATAAAAAAATACGGAATTGTATCAAGAATTATATACAAAAGAATAGGAAAAAAAGCTCGAATAGAAAAATAGAATCAGACTCAAGTTCCGAAGTAATTACACATATAGAAATTCAAAAAGAAATCGATACAATTCACGTTATAATCCATATTGGATTCCCCAATTTATTAAAGAAAAAAGGAGCAATCGAAGAATTAGAGAAAGATATCCAAAAGGAAGTGAATTCTGTAAACCAGAGACTTAATATTGCTATTGAAAAAGTTAAAGAACCTTATAGACAACCTAACATTCTTGCAGAATATATAGCTTTCCAATTAAAAAATAGAGTTTCATTCCGAAAGGCAATGAAAAAAGCCATTGAATTAACTAAAAAAGCAGATATAAAGGGAGTAAAAATCAAAATTGCAGGCCGTCTAGGAGGGAAAGAAATTGCACGTGCCGAATGCATCAAAAAGGGTAGACTTCCCCTCCAAACAATTCGCGCTAAAATTGATTATTGCTGCTATCCAATTCGAACTATCTATGGAGTATTAGGTGTAAAAATTTGGATATTCGTAGAAGAAGAATAACTAACCTTATCTTCTTATTCTGGCCAGTGATAGAATAAAAAAGACAAGAGCCTTATTTTTCCAAAAATCCCAGAAAAAAGAAGAAATCATACCTCTTTCTATAAGATTTAATGAAAATTGATAAATCTTTTAATATAATTGCTATGCTTAGTGTGTGACTCGTTAGTTTTTTCTTTAGGGTCAAAAATGGAAACTCAAAAAAAAAAAAAATTGAGCGAACCCTACTAAAAATAGAAAAAACTTAGTAATTATAGAAAATTAACTAATAACCAACCTATTGCTTCGTATTGTCGAGATCCTAACAAAGAAACAGTCACTATGTGAATAAATACATCTATCATAAATGAGTAGATCTATCATATAGTTGTAGCAACTGCATTTTTTTCTCTACAAAAGAAACCAGATTCTAGGTTGTGAAACAAAACTAAAGGGATGTGGATAAAAGGAGGGATGATAGATAGAAGGAAGAAGAATAAGAAAGATATAAGATTCCAATGTGTATGGTCTATGAATTACATCATAAAAGGCAATGTGATAAAGCATCAATATAATAAAATAATAAAAATAAGAGAAAATTAAAAATCGTAATTTTGTGAAACCATAAATAAAAATTTAAAGCAATAATAAAGAGCAGCCCAAGTTAATAAAACTAAGAAAATTAACTCAGAAAGTTTAGAAGCTCCGTTGCAGGATTCAAACCTAACCATTAAAGGAGAAGCTGTGGGAACGACAAAACCTATGACTGCATAGGATTGATTTTATTGAAAAGAATCCTAATACTTCATTGGGCGGGATGGCGGAACAAACCAAAAAAATTGCTTTATTTGATAAGGTTATAAATTAACAAATAAGACAAGAAAGAGTAAATATTCGCCCGCGAAACTTTATTGGATTAGAATACTTTACTATGATTCAATAAGGGTAAAAATAAGGATATTCCTTATAAAAAAGAAAAATTACATTATCTACAAATATAGAATTGGGATATATTCTAGATCTTCTTTCTTGACTATATATTTTTCTATTTTAAGAAATGCAAAATAAAAAAAACGTATTCTATTATATATTGATGTGTATCTATCCGTAATATTTTTGAATATTATGGAATTAGAGAAATTTGCACGCTTTCTCATTTCATTCGCGAGGAGCTGGATGAGAAGAAACTCTCATGTCCAGTTTTGCAGTAGAGATGGAACTAAAAAAGAACCATCGACTATAACCCCAAAAGAACTAGATTTCGTAAACAACATAGAGGAAGAATGAAGGGAAAATCCTGCCGAGGCAATCGTATTTGTTTTGGTAGATATGCTCTTCAAGTACTTGAACCCGCTTGGATTACAGCGAGACAGATAGAAGCAGGACGAAGAGCAATGACACGATATGCACGTCGTGGTGGAAAACTATGGGTACGTATATTTCCCGACAAACCGGTTACACTAAGACCCACAGAAACACGTATGGGCTCAGGAAAGGGATCCCCCGAATATTGGGTAGCTGTTGTTAAACCAGGTCGAATACTTTATGAAATGAGCGGAGTATCTGAAACTATAGCTAGAGCAGCTATCTCCATAGCTGCCAGTAAAATGCCCATACGAAGCCAATTTCTTAGATTAGAGATATAGACCCCCCGGAGTATTGAAGATAAAAAACCCCAGGTTTTCCTTCTGGAGAGACAATATATCTTTCATTCCTTTGCAGTGAAATAACAAATTGAAATCCAAATAATATGATTCAACCTCAGACCCTTTTAAATGTAGCGGATAACAGTGGAGCTCGAAAATTGATGTGTATTCGAGTCATAGGAGCTGCTGGTAATCAGCGATATGCTCGTATTGGTGATGTTATTGTTGCTGTAATCAAAGACGCAGTGCCCCAAATGCCTCTAGAAAGATCCGAAGTAATTCGAGCTGTAATTGTACGTACATGTAAAGAATTCAAATGTGAAGACGGTATAATAATACGCTATGATGACAATGCAGCAGTTATCATTGATCAAAAAGGAAATCCAAAAGGAACTAGAGTTTTTGGCGCGATTGCCGAGGAATTGAGAGAATTGAATTTTACTAAAATAGTTTCATTAGCTCCTGAAGTATTATAAATACTAGTAGATGAGATATAGATCAAAGAAAAAATTAGTAGATTGTGTTTTACGTATATGCTTTAAAATCCAAAATAAAAAGAAAAAGGAAAACATGTTGATTATCTAAAAATTAGGAGGAACCTAGAATTAGAGTCTTATGGGCAAGGACACTATTGCTGATTTACTAACCTCTATAAGAAACGCAGACATGAGTAAAAAAGGAACTGTTCGAGTAGTATCTACAAATATTACCGAAAACATTGTTAAAATACTTCTACGAGAGGGTTTTATTGAAAGTGTTCGGAAACATCAAGAAAGTAACAGATATTTCTTGGTCTCAACTTTGCGACATCAAAAGAGAAGGACTAGAAAGGGAATATATAGAACTAGAACCTTTTTAAAGCGTATCAGCCGACCCGGCTTACGAATTTATGCTAACTATCAAGGAATTCCTAAGGTTTTGGGCGGAATGGGAATTGCTATTCTTTCTACTTCTCAAGGTATAATGACAGATCGAGAAGCTCGACTAAACAGAATTGGGGGAGAAGTCTTATGTTATATATGGTAATGGCTCCCCCTATAGTACCCGAATTCTATTTCGAACTTCCTATTTTGAAAATGCAAATAGAAAAATAGGAGAAAAAAATATGACAGAAAAAAAAAATAGGAGAGAAAAAAAAAACCCGAGAGAAGCAAAAGTTACTTTCGAAGGTTTAGTTACGGAAGCCCTACCCAACGGAATGTTCCGAGTTCGCTTAGAGAATGACACCATCATCCTGGGCTATATTTCAGGAAAAATTCGTTCCAGTTCTATACGAATACTGATGGGGGATAGGGTCAAAATTGAAGTAAGTCGTTATGATTCAAGCAAGGGGCGTATAATTTATAGACTTCCCCATAAGGATTCGAAGCGTATCGAAGACTCGAAGGATACTGAAGATTTGAAGGATACCAAAGATTTAAAAGATTAGGTTTTTCTAGCATAATAAATTCCAAATTTCAAAATTTAAGTGAAGAGGCTTATTTTTTCCCAAAGAGTGGATTCATAGTTTAAGAAAGGAATACCTAAATATGAAAATAAGAGCTTCCGTTCGTAAAATTTGTACAAAATGTCGACTGATTCGTAGGCGTGGGCGAATTAGAGTCATTTGTTCCAATCCGAAGCATAAACAAAGACAGGGGTAATCTTTCGAAAAAGGAGCTTTCCTTTCGAAAAAGTAAAAAAAAGTACCCACAGAAATGTCCAAATTCCGAATCAAAAAATGAAAGTAAAGGATATATTTAACCCTGAAACGGATATCTTTGTATCTTTTTTTCTTTTTGTTATTTCTAACTCATATTTATGAGATAATAAAATATGACAAAAGCTATACCAAAAATAGGTTCACGTAAGAAAGTGCGTATTGGTTTACGTAGGAATGCCCGTTTTAGTTTACGGAAGAGTGCACGTAGAATAACAAAGGGGGTTATTCATGTTCAAGCCAGTTTCAACAATACCATTATAACTGTTACAGACCCACAAGGTCGGGTGGTTTTCTGGTCCTCCGCAGGTACTTGTGGATTCAAAAGCTCAAGAAAAGCATCACCCTATGCCGGTCAAAGAACAGCAGTAGATGCTATTCGTACAGTGGGTTTGCAACGAGCAGAAGTTATGGTAAAAGGGGCTGGTAGCGGAAGAGATGCCGCATTACGAGCCATTGCTAAAAGTGGTGTACGGTTAAGTTGTATACGCGATGTAACACCTATGCCGCATAATGGATGTCGACCTCCTAAAAAAAGACGTCTGTAAAAGAATTAAACCGCTTTCAAGAGAAATAAACGATTCAATGATCAAATAAATACTAATCTATTATGGTTCGAGAGGAGGTAACAGGATCCACCCAAACACTACAGTGGAAGTGTGTTGAATCAAGAGTAGATAGTAAGCGTCTTTATTATGGTCGTTTCATTCTGTCCCCACTTAGAAAAGGTCAAGCGGATACTGTCGGTATTGCCTTGCGAAGAGCTTTACTTGGAGAAATAGAAGGAACATGTATCACACGCGCTAAATTTTGGAACGTGCCACACGAATATTCTACAATAGTAGGTATTGAAGAATCCATACAAGAAATTTTACTAAATTTGAAAGAAATTGTATTGAGAAGTAATCTCTATGGAGTTAGAGACGCATCAATTTGCGTCAAAGGTCCTAGATACATAACCGCTCAAGATATAATCTTACCACCTTCCGTAGAAATAGTTGATACGACACAACCTATAGCTACCTTGAGAGACCCCATTGATTTCTATATTGAGTTACAGATCAAGAGAGATCGCGGATATCATACGGAACTCAGAAAGAACTCTCAAGATGGAAGTTATCCTATAGATGCTGTATCCATGCCTGTTCGAAATGTGAATTATAGTATTTTTTCTTGTGGGAATGGGAATGAAAAACACGAGATACTTTTTCTCGAAATATGGACGAATGGAAGTTTAACCCCTAAAGAAGCGCTTTATGAAGCTTCTCGTAATTTGATTGATTTATTTCTTCCTTTTCTACACGCAGAAGAAGAAGGCGCTAGTTTCGAAGAAAATAAAACCAGGTTTACTCCACCTCTTTTAACCTTTCAAAAAAGATTCACTAATTTAAAGAAAAACAAAAAAGGAATTCCATTGAATTGTATTTTTATTGATCAATTAGAATTGCCTTCTAGAACGTATAATTGTCTCAAAAGGGCCAATATACA